CGAAAGACAATCATGTGCCAGGAACCAGATTTGAACTGGTGACACGAGGATTTTCAGTCCTCTGCTCTACCAACTGAGCTATCCCGGCCTTTGCTATACATCATATGATCCTCATTTTATTTTACTAGATTAGTAAAGTTTATGTCAATTAAAAGTCCGACAGGATATTACAACGTCTTATCCAGGTAATTGTGACTTTTTGAGGTTTCAATTCAAAAAGTCATAAGGAAAACCTTATCAGTATAAGTACGAGTATTAATTATAAGATTAATACTTAATCTTATAAAATTTAACGAATGATCCTGTCGGTCTTCAAAGATTTTTTTTAAGGTTTGTATACATGTGTTTCGTTTGTGCATGTATGATATATTACAAATTAATACTAAGAGAAAAAAATAAATAAATAAATTGATTGGTTCCATTAAGAAAAATTGTAATATTTTACCGTAAATGATAAAGATGATCAATAGTAAATGATAAATATGATCAATCTTGGACTCTTAAAACTAGAAATAATAGAATAAAGTAAATACTTGACTTTGAAAATAAAGGGGGCTTTTTGGGGATAGAGGGACTTGAACCCTCACGACTTTCAAAGTCGACGGATTTTCCTTGTACTAAAAATTTCATTGTTGTCAGTATTGACATGTAAAATGGGACTCTATCTTTATTCTCATTCAATTAATCATTTCAGTTTTTCAAAAGATAGATCAGACTGTGGAGTAAATAATTTGATCAATGAATATTTACTTCTTTGGTTAGTCAATTAAAAATTTACTATAAATTTTATATTGACCCCAAATTTTTTTCATATGAAAAATTTTATTTAAATATAGGCGTCATTAAACATTTGTTTGATTTGAAATATTATATCATTACGTATACGTTTGTTTGTATATACGTTTTAGTATAACTTTATCTTAAAAAAATATTTTTTCACCTACTAACGTAACGCAGTTAACTCCATATGTTAGAATAGCTTCCATTGAGTCTCTGCACCTATCCTTTCCCTTTTTTATTAAAAAATAAAATTTTGTTTATGGAACCTATGTTGTTTTCGGAAAACAGGATTTGGCTCAGGATTACCCATTTTTATTAATTCCAGGGTTTCTCTGAATTTGAAAGTGATCACTTAGTAGGTTTCCATACTAAGGCTCAATCTAATTAAGTCCGTAGCGTCTACCTATTTCGCCATATCCCCCGTTTCATTTACTATTTTATATAAAATAAAATTTTTTATTAAAAGTTCGTTCCCGTAAAAAAACTTATTAATTTTATTGTATACCAAATCCTATCAATAAAAATTGAATTATTTTTATTTTTTCCTGCTTTTTTATCTTACTTTTTATAAGATATAAAATGCCCATTTTTTTAGCAAACTAGAACAGAACAGATTCTAGCATTTCTGTATAAGCAATTCAAGATTGCTGGGTATATACCGTATATATGTCTCCGCATTATTATCCTTTTTTATTAAATTTTGTATACTTGAACGATCGACTTTTTGTTCGTGTTAGTTTATTTTCCCTTCTTTTTTTGAATGAATCTTAGCTAATAATTTTTTTTATTATTAGAAAAATTCTATTAAATATTTCTATTAATTAAATAAATATATTAAATGTATTTAATATATTTAATAATATTTTATATATTTTTAATATTTTATATATTTTTTTTTTACTTTATATTTTTAAAAGACAAAAAAACATATAAACCATATTAAGTATGGAATTATATTACATATATCTTTATATTTTCCTAAATCTATATATATACTATAGATATTTTATATATCTTATTAATATTCATCTTATTAATTTAATTATCATAACTCATAATATTAATTACTCAAGAATTAATAGATATTATATCTATTAAATATGACATATTCTATTTTAGTATATAATATATGACATAATATATATTATTTTTTTTTTAATAAAAAAAAAAATAAATAAATAAACCACCTATATTAAAGTGATATATAAACAAATATCTACATTTAATAAACAAAATTTTCCCCATTGTTATTTGATATTAATTTAAATAATTACACTTTAAAATAAACTACTAACTAATATAGTATTTAGTTACTGGATAAAATTCTTAATAGTAATAATTTGTTTTTGTATTTATATCGATGGAGAATATATGTTATATCAGCCTGCTTAGCTCAGAGGTTAGAGCATCGCATTTGTAATGCGATGGTCATCGGTTCGACTCCGATAGCCGGCTTTTTTTATTTATATTTTATTTTTATTTGTTCATCTTTTTGCATGCTTAATAATATCCTTTTGAAAAAATATTGAAAACAAAAATCTTTACCCTTTTTCAAAAAGACACTGATTCTTTATGTTAGAATAATATACAAAAAAAAATTATTGTGTATATATAATACAAAGACGGTTGAATATGGATAGATATCCAATTCATAGTCATCTTAATAATTATAGAATTAATCTCATTATTCTTTTTTATAGTTTATAGTAGAATAGGTTCGTCGACTTCGCTTCATTTTGTTCAGTTTTAGTTTAGAGTTTTTCTTTAAAATGAAGACAAAAAAAGAAATTAAATAGAAATTAAGAATATAAGAAAAAAGGAGTCTTTATGTCGCGTTACCGAGGACCTCGTTTCAAAAAAATACGCCGTCTAGGGGCTTTACCAGGACTAACTAATAAAAAGCCTAAAGTCGGAAGTGATCTTAGAAATCAATCCCGTTCGGGTAAAAGATCGCAATACCGTATTCGTCTAGAAGAAAAACAAAAATTGCGGTTTCATTATGGTCTTACAGAACGACAATTAATTAAATACGTTCGTATCGCCCGACAAGCCAAAGGGTCAACCGGTCAGGTCTTATTACAATTACTTGAAATGCGTTTGGATAACATAATTTTTCGCTTAGGTATGGCGTCCACTATTCCTGGAGCTCGTCAATTGGTTAACCATAGACATATTTTAGTGAATGGTCATATAGTAGATATCCCAAGTTATCGTTGTAAACCACGAGATATTATTATGACGAAGGATGAACAAAAATCCAAAGATATGATTCAAACTTATCTTGATTCATCTCTTCAGCATGAATTACCAAAACATTTGACTCTTCAAGCAGCCCAATATAAAGGAATAGTCAATCAAATAATAGATAGTAATTGGGTTGGTTTGAAAATCAATGAATTACTAGTCGTAGAATATTATTCACGTCAAACCTAAACCGAAATTAACTACAAACGGATTCGAACTTATTTGTTTTCTTTACTTTCGTCTAATTAAATTAAACTTAGGGTTAAGAAACATAAAAAAAAATATTTGATCCGTATTTTTTTTTTTACAGTTAAGATAGATTACTAGGGAAATTTTAACTCCGTTAGTTACAGTATTTTTCAGGACACAACAATAGGAGTTGATAATAATATTGAAAATATATATCAAAGAAAGGTGTCTAATCTAACCAATGGACTTATTTTATAAAACGCTACTTTACTTGACTTGAGAGACATTTTTATCAATAACACTGGCACATGGGGGGAAAGTACAGTACGGAAAGAGAGGGATTCGAACCCTCGGTAAACAAAAGCCTACATAGCAGTTCCAATGCTACGCCTTCAACCACTCGGCCATCTCTCCCACATAATGATTATGCACCAACAATCGAGTGTATAGCGAGTTCTTTATAATTCGATTAATGTATAGGTGAGTCCAATCAATTTAATTTTTTTAATAACCTCTCATCAAAGAAAGATCTTTTTATAGTCTGGTAATAAAAATAGACTAAAGTTTTTTAGTGTAAAAAATGATAACAACTATTCTAGTACTACTTTTTTTGTAAAGAGGAATGTCCTTTCGTTTTCTGGTAGTTTTTTTTTTTACCTAACCAAACCATAATGAACTAAAGAATTCAATTAGATAATTAAAAAGTTTATGTCTCGAGTGATATTTTATGAATAATTTTGATATAAATTATATTTATAATGTGATTGCATAATCATACTATATGAATTATCAAATTTATTTACATTCAAAATTTTAGAGTTTTTTTCCCTACAAAAACTCCTTAACTTAATTCATAGAGCTCTTAAAAAGGAATCTACAGGCTTTTTTCTTTATTGTATATCTCTAAAAATTGGACAGTACAGTATAGTATTAAAAAAAATTATTATTATATATATATATTTTTTTTTTAACATAATTTAATCAGAACTTTTCTAGTCAGCCGAGGTTTTAACTGTAAAAAAATGAAACTTTTTTTTTTTCTTTATCTTTAAACTTTAAAATGAAAAAAGTTCTTCCTTTGATTGGTAGTAGTATAGTAGTATACCAATCAAAACCGATTCAAAAATTGATTCCTGTCAAAACAAAAAAAAAAATGTTTTAAACATACTAAAAATCCTTTATTTGAATTGGTTTTTATGTCATTTCGCCCTATAAATTTTATTTTTGTGGTATGATTTTACCACGAAAGCAATAACTAGAAGAATTCTATAATGGATTGATACCTATGACTCGATCGCAGATAAATGGAAATTTTATTGATAAGACCTTTTCAATTGTAGCCAATATTTTATTACGAATAATTCCAACAACTTCAGGAGAAAAAGAGGCATTTACTTATTACAGAGATGGTGCGATTTGATTTTTTTCTTTCTGACTCTCAAAACATATAATTAAGATTCATGATAAAAAAATGATTGAAAAACCTACGCTTGTTGAAGGTGAAGTTTGTAAAGAGAACAAACCCTTCTTTCGTGTATCCTCGATTAATGTAACCTCAGATGCTATGTTTCAATTGTTGATTCGTGTATTGAGCGCAAGGTTACACCTATAGTTCTAGTAAAGGTTCTGTATTACAGGCCACTCTTACCACTATTTATTTAGTACTAATAGGTGACATAGGGAAATAAGCACTACACTTAGGAATCAACAACACGAAAATTTTGTGAGAGAAATCCCTTTATTTATATATTGGGCTCGGGACAACCAAACATGGTTGGGACAACAAACATCCATCTCGTTCGGACTTTGGATACCTGTATAACCATCGAAGACTGTTGAAGTGCCTAATTCCTTTAAATTATAAAGCGTTGAGAACAACAAAATTGTTAGAGCGTTATCATTTCGATCTAGTATCAACACACTTATATCAAAAGATCTCTTACAAGAAGGTTGGCTAGAGATTTCTTGTAAAAACACTAGCCCTACTCAGTTCATAATGAGAATATTTTTATCTTTTTTAATTACATTACATGCATTTTTTTTTATTATGCACATAAGGGAGGAGCCGTATGAGATGAAAATCTCATGTACGGTTCTGTAACGGCGATTCTACGAATCGAATACGACCGTAACGCATGTCAGCTCAATCAGAAGGAAATTATGCGGAAGCTTTGCAGAATTATTATGAAGCTATGCGATTAGAAATTGATCCCTATGATCGAAGTTATATACTCTATAATATAGGTCTTATACACACAAGAAATGGAGGACATACCAAAGCTTTAGAATATTATTTTCGAGCACTCGAACGAAATCCATTCTTACCACAAGCTTTGAATAATATGGCCGTGATCTGTCATTACGTGCGACTATCTTTACTATAGAAATAAAAAAAAACAAAAAATAAAGATTAAATAAAATTGAATTTATAAAAAATACTAGAAAAAAATGGGCTTTCTACATATTAATCGTGCAAATCGACGATTTTTATCAGCTGTAGCAAAGAAACAAAACTTTATAGAAATAAAAATATGAAGAAATGCATATGCCTATATAATTTAAAATTCTATGGATAAAAGATCTAATTGAATTGATAGAGTAAGCACCGTAAAGATCAATTAACGAAGTAATACAATAATAACTGCTTACTTATCTCATTATAAGAGATAAAAGTTAGGAATCCACTCATGTAATCGAGGTGATCCACTAAAAAATTTAGCAGCGGTGTAGGATTAGGTCCCAAAGATAGTAAGTCTTTTCTTTTTTTTATCAAGTATAATTAAAGTTTTTTTGAAAGATTTTATCAATAAATTTCTATATCAAAAATTATATATGAAATCAAGATAGTTACCTATCAGAAAATTATAACGATAACAATAAATATCTCTTTAAGTATTCTGAAGGTGGGATAACAGATAAAACTAAAATTTTTTTTTATTTATTAATAATAAAATTAATAATAAAAAAAGTTAAGTTTGAAACTCGTGTAATTTACTTCTTTTGCTTAAAACCAAAAATAGAATCATATAGCTTTAGTTGAAATCAACTTCAGTTAAATATGGTATGGTAGAGTCAAATGGAAAACCAAAAGAATTGACTGCTGAGCCGTATGAGGTAGGAAACTCTCAAGTACGATTCTAAGGGAAGGAATTCAAAACCCCTATTCCGACCGAGGAGAACAGGCTATTCGTCAAGGAGATTCTGAAATTGGGGAGGCTTGGTTCGACCAGGCTGCTGAGTATTGGAAACAGGCTATAGCCCTTACTCCTGGTAATTATATTGAAGCACATAATTGGTTGAAGATCACGAAACGTTTCGAATAAAATAAATTACGTTTCTTTTTTATTTATGCAGAACCTGTAATTTTTTTTTTATAATTCTTTTATTATTGATGTTCTAATTTCATTTTGTTGGTCCCATCAATACAATAAAAAATTTTTTTCTAGGAGACGAAGGAATCAAAAAATTTCATTATATCCTTTCTAAGCCCCTTTAATCTGATATTTACTATATATGGTATACAAGCAAGCATATAGCAGACAAAATATGTTATTTTTCTATTTATTTAATATTGATTTAATATTATATTAATAATATATTAATTTTTTTAAAAATACATTACATAAGAAAGACTCTATTTATCTATATAAAATTAATACAACGTTTTTGTAATGACTAATGCCTGTTCGGGTGAGTTGAAACAAAGTCATAATTTATTTGGATATAGAAAATTGTAAATATCTCAACTAAAAACTTATCATTGAACTAAGATATGAATATACATTAGATTGCAAAAAAGTTATTTTTGGATCAATCTAAAGTTTAGAAAGTATTAAAAAAATATATATATATATGAATCTATGGTCCGTTAAGCGCCTCACATTTATGTCATAATAGATCCGAACACTTGCCCCGGATTGACTTGACGTTCAGATCATAATTGCTATAGTGAATAACTTAAATATATGTATATGGGAGAAAAAATAAATTATATTTATAGTATATAAATACTATATAATATATAAATACTATATAATAGTATTTATACTAGGTTAGTATAAATAATTATAGTTTAGTATAAATAATTATAGTTTAGTATAAATAATTTATTTATATATAATAATATTTATTATATATTTTTTTAATATTAATATATATTAACTTAATATATTAAACAATAATTTAATATTAAAGTACGATTATATTAATAAAAATATTATTAATTATTATAAATTTAATAATTAAATAAATAAATTTTAGTAAAAAAATATCTACTATATTTTTAGT